TTCTATTCTATATATTTATATTAGGTTGTATATTAGTATTAGATATATATTTACTTAAAGATACTTAGTATAATTATATAATATATATAATAGAAATAATAAAAATACAAGATATTATAAGATATCTTTAGAATTCAGAATATAACAATAACAGGTACAAATATTAAATTGAGGTACCCATTTTATGACAACTTTCAACAACTTACCCTCTATTTTTGTGCCTTTAGTAGGCCTAGTCTTTCCGGCACTTGCAATGGCTTCTTTATTTCTTCATATTCAAAAAAATAAGATTTTTTAGATCGGATGAGACCTAATCGTATCACTCCTTTTTTATTTTAAAAACTTCGATTCGATAAGACCCATTTGTTAGAATATTGTATAACACATAGATTCCTACAAACAAAAAAAAAAAAAAGCTCTTATGCATGTGTAAACGTATTATATGGGTAAATTAAATTGCGCTCTTTTGAAAAATGGATCATCATCGGGCCGATGTATTAAATTCAAGTCAATGTATTTATTTATTTGTATGTATATAGCTATAGGGGATCATATAAAGGAAGGAGATTTTATTATTTTAGATATAAACAATTCTATGAATTACTCCTAAGGTAAAGGTTCACAACAAAATAGTTGATGGGAGTCACTTTGAAAACAAAAAAAGGAAAGTCATATTTTCTCAATTCCAAAAAATTGTATAACTGGATCTAATATATATGAGTTGGCGATCAGAATCTATATGGATAGAATTTATAACGGGGTCTCGAAAAACAAGTAATTTCTTCTGGGCCTTTATCCTATTTTTAGGTTCATTAGGATTCTTATTGGTTGGAACTTCCAGTTATCTTGGTAGAAATTTTATATCGTTATTTCCGTCTCAGCAAATAATTTTTTTTCCGCAAGGGATTGTGATGTCTTTCTATGGGATCGCAGGTCTCTTTATTAGTTGCTATTTGTGGTGCACCATTTTGTGGAATGTGGGTAGTGGTTATGATCTTTTCGACCGAAAAGAAGGAATAGTTCGTATTTTTCGTTGGGGATTTCCTGGAAAAAGTCGCCGCATCTTTTTACGATTCTTTATGAAAGATATTCAGTCCATCAGAATAGAAGTTAAAGAGGGTGTTTCTGCTCGGCGTGTCCTTTATATGGAAATTCGAGGTCAAGGGGCTATTCCTTTAATTCGTACTGATGAGAATTTTACTACACGAGAAATTGAGCAAAAAGCTGCTGAATTGGCTTACTTCTTGCGTGTACCAATTGAAGTATTTTGAAATTTTTTAGTTTTAAAAGACTAAATGCTTTGTCAGTAGTAAGAAAAAACTAAAGAATTTGTTTATTTTTTTTTTTTTTCAATTGAATATTCATCTATTCTTTTATGCTCGTTTTTTTTATATATTTGATAGAAAATAAAAGGAGGTTTTTCGTCTAGAAATTTTAAAAAGTTCTTTTAGTATTGATCGAAAAAAGGGGGGAATAACATCCTGGAACCCCAATTTTTTCTCGATTCAAATTGGAAGTGTATTCTGAGTCTATTTCTGTATTCTTTCTAGATTCAAAGCAAAGAATAAGTATTGAATCAAAAGAAAAAGATAAAATGGATTCATAGGCTCAATACATTCTATTCGAATTAGAATAGAAACTCATGCTCGATAGAAATATTAGATCTAATATAATCAACAAATGCGGTAGGTTCATTAACAATTCACAGATTCAAAATGGCAAAAAAGAAAGCATTAATTCCTTTTTTTTATTTTATATCTATAGTCTTTTTGCCCTGGTTGATCTCTCTATGCTGTGATAAAAGTTTGAAAACTTGGATTACTAATTGGTGGAATACTAGACAATGCGAAACTTTTTTGAATGATATTCAAGAAAAAAGTGTTCTAGAAAAATTCATACAATTAGAGGAACTGTTCCAGCTGGATGAAATGATAAAGGAATACCCAGAAACCGATTTACAACAATTTCGTCTAGGAATCCACAAAGAAACGATCCAATTCATCAAGATACACAATGAGTATCGTATCCATACAATCTTGCACTTCTCGACAAATCTAATATCTTTCGTTATTCTAAGTGGTTATTCCTTTTGGGGTAAGGAAAAGCTTTTTGTTCTGAATTCTTGGGTTCAAGAATTCCTATATAATTTAAGTGATACAATTAAAGCTTTTTCGATTCTTTTATTAACTGATTTATGTATCGGATTCCATTCGCCTCACGGTTGGGAACTAATGATTGGTTATATTTACAAAGATTTTGGGTTTACTCATTATGAGCAAATTTTATCTGGTCTAGTTTCTACCTTTCCAGTCATTCTTGATACAATTTTTAAATATTGGATCTTTCGTTATTTAAATCGTGTATCTCCGTCACTTGTAGTGATTTATCATGCAATAAATGACTAAAAAAGGATTCACTGATCCAATTCTAATCTTTCTTACCTTATACATCATAACCAAATCAAAGTCGTATTTACTTTACTCTTTTTCCCCATGAGGGA